ACACACTCCCTTTCCAAAAAAGATCAATACACCGAAGACTACACTTAGATTTATTGGATTTGTTGCTAAAATATCGGTATTAAATCCGAAACTCCCGGCGGATGGCCAGTGACCCAAGTAAACGAAAGAATCGGTTAAATTTTTCATATAATCTCCTCTTCTAGCTAAACTATAAAAAAAGAACTCTGTCCTTTTTTTTTATTCTTTTTAGTTTCAATAAAAAGAAAATTTCATTTAATAATTTATAATTTAATTTACCTATTTGGATATCTGTAAACAGAATCAAAAACCTATTCTATTTCTATTCTATTTACAAATGGATTTTCCAAAATTTTTAATTTTCAATAATAATAATGAGACTTATTAGAATTAAGCTAGAGTTTGAGACCAAGTTTTATGTCAATTTTAAAAAACCTAAACCTCCTTTTTTCGCAACACTCCTTAAAAAAAGTTTCCATTAAACTAAAAGAATAAGGGGAAGGAAGAAAGCGAATCGATGTGCTAATTCCCCATCCTCAAATTAGTCCTTCCCAAGGGTTGTTGTCTCAATAAATAATTGTAGGAGTTAAATCTTGATAGAATTAAAAAAATTACGAAAAAAAAATTCAGAATTTTATGATTTTTAGGATTAAACAAAAGGGTTCGCAAATAAAAGCGCTAATGCTACAACCAGGCCGTAAATTGTTAAAGCTTCCATAAAAGCCAAACTAAGCAATAAAGTACCTCGTATTTTTCCTTCTGCCTCAGGTTGTCTCGCGATACCTTCAACAGCTTGACCCGCAGCTGTACCTTGACCAACTCCAGGTCCAATAGAAGCAAGCCCAACAGCCAACCCAGCAGCAATAACCGAAGCAGCAGAAATCAGTGGATTCATGATAAGTTCCTCACACCAAAATAAAGAAATAGTTAATGATACAATCATCCAATGACTTAGGACTTAATTATAATTAAGTCATCGCTAAGATTCATCCAGCCAAAATAACCAAAAACTTTATATTGAAATAATATAATTCTATTATTGAATCATAAGAATTACTTTGATATTAGTTCCCATCCACAGGATTTTAAAAAATTCATAATATATATATATACGACTTTTTTATGCTATTTCTTTTTTGTGAACCATTCTTGGAATTCTTCGTTCTTTTTTTTATCGTTTTTTTCAGCCAATTCACAGATAAAAAGTAAGAACTTCTAATCGAATCCTTATCTAAATCGAAATTCACAAGTGGGGCAGATTATATAGATCTTTAACGTATATATACCTAGTCAATATTAAATATCACATATACAAGTGTTTCTTACATAACGTAAACCAACTATTCTATAATTGGGCTAACCTAAAAACGAATATTTGACAAAAAAAAATAGTTAATGATGACCCTCCATAGATTCACCTATATAAGCCGCAGCTAAAGTGGCAAAAATGAGAGCTTGAATGCCGCTTGTAAATAATCCAAGGAACATGACAGGTATAGGAACCACTAAAGGTACTAAAGAAACAAGAACAACAACTACTAATTCATCGGCTAATATATTTCCGAAAAGTCGAAAACTAAGTGATAGGGGTTTTGTAAAATCTTCTAAGATGTTAATGGGTAAAAGAATTGGAGTTGGTTGTATGTATTTACTGAAATACCCTAATCCTTTTTTGCTAAGACCCGCATAAAAATATGCTACTGATGTGAGTAAAGCTAAAGCAACCGTCGTATTTATATCATTCGTTGGTGCTGCTAACTCCCCTTGAGGTAACTGGATAATTTTCCACGGTAAAAGGGCTCCTGACCAGTTAGAAACAAAAATAAATAAAAACAGGGTTCCAATAAAGGGAACCCATGGACCGTATTCTTCTCCAATCTGGGTTTGACTCACGTCTCGAATGAATTCAAGGACAAATTCAAAGAAATTTTGGCCGTCAGTTGGAATGGTTTGTGGATTGCGAACCGCCAGAGCTGCGGAACCTAATAAGATAGCAATTACAACCCAAGAAGTAATAAGGACTTGCGCATGGACTTGGAACCCTCCTATTTGCCAATAGAAATGTTGGCCTACTTCTACACCAGATATCTCATATAACCCTTCTTTTATTAGTGTGTTGATGGAACATGATAAAACATTCATATTGCCCTCTGACAGAAATAAGAACTTTAAATTATTTTGATTCAAGATCCCCCCCCTTTTTTTTTTTACTTATTTACTTGAATTTTATATTTTAGTTTAGTTTTGTATACCAACTAAACTAATCACACAATATCCAATATCCCTATTTTTTTATTTCTTTTTCTTTTGTACGATTCAGGAGTAGTAACCGATTGTATAAATCGAAATACAGGGAGCCCCTCCCTCAAAAAAAATTGATTTATTTATCTTATTATTAATCAAGAATTTTGTATATAGCTAGAACGACCCTCACAAATTGCCAATACTAATTTGTTAAGAATGAATCGAATTGAAGCTATGGCGTCATCGTTTGCTGGAATAGAAATATCCGCGAGATCGG